CTTCTGACACAGCAACGCAAATTGAATCAGTATCGAAAGGAAGTGCTAAATAATTTCTTTTTCCTTTCCTTTATCTGTTGATGTAAAATGATGCTGTATTTAATATAAAATTCTTACAATGAAAGAGATTATCATATTTCCACAATTCAATTTTAAGTGGATGGGAGATCTATAAATTTCTTTTTCATGGTTGTAGAGGCAGTTTTTGTTAGAATCCCCCCTTTTTATTTTAAGGAATTTGTTAATTGTCCAGTAACAAATATGATTCGATGAAAGAAAGTGAAAAAAGAATAAAATAATTGGAATCAATAGTTGTAATGAATTGTTGGATTGGATCTCAATCCAAATTTGGATCTAGCTACAAGGAAGAGGCTTTATTTTAAAATATCGAACGAGGAAACATAGTATTCCATAAAAATGGAATTCAAAATAATAATTCAAAAAGAGTTTCGTTTTTAAATGAAGTTACACGATCCAGTTCGTTTATTCTCGACGACTTGGTTGATAGGAATCGCGAGATGGCTAGATCTTAGAAATGATGAATCGGTTTCATTTTATATGCCTGTTACTTTCTCTTTTTTCGTGCCGTCTATAATGATAGATGAATCCAAAACTTTCAATTGGACTTATTATTTCAATTGGTATTTTTGTATATCTTCCTATGTTAGAAAAATGGAAACTTAGGTAAATACTTTAGAAACATATGTATAAAAATACCATATTTCATTTAGCCCTTTCATGCTTACTATAACCAGTTATTTCGGTTTTCTACTAGTGGCTTTAACTATAACTTCAGCTTTATTTATTGGTCTGAGCAAGATACGACTTATTTAAAATTTCTATTTGAAAGAAACAATTCAGAAAGGAAATGCTTCTGTGAGATTCTGTGTATTCTAGAGTTATTTACCATGTCAATTGTCAATTCTTGGTCATTGAGATTCACATCAATTCGGATTAATATTTAGGTATAGATATTACCGCTTTTTTTCTCCTTTTCAAAAAATTGAAATGATTGAAGTTTTTCTATTTGGAATCGTGTTAGGTCTAATTCCTATTACTTTGGCTGGATTATTCGTAACTGCATATTTACAATACAGGCGTGGCGATCAGTTGGACCTTTGATTAATTCACATTTCTTTTTTTGATTGGCCTCCTCCTTTCTTTAATCCACAGGAGGTCAAATTCTAATTGTTGTGCAAGCGACTGAATCCATTTCAGTCTAATTGAATTCATGAAGAAAAAATCACGCTCTGTAGGATTTGAACCTACGACATCGGGTTTTGGAGACCCACGTTCTACCGAACTGAACTAAGAGCGCTTTCTTATCAGAATAGAAAAGGATGTAAAGAAAAGATTTTTTTTAAACTAATCCATTTTCATTTTATATCTATATATTCTATAGTTTCATAAAAATGAACTTCCGCGCAACGCAATTTGAATCGATCTCAGCTGATTCCTCGTTACTGCTCAACGGGGCAGTAATAGGTAGGGATGACAGGATTTGAACCCGTGACATTTTGTACCCAAAACAAACGCGCTACCAAGCTGCGCCACATCCCTTCAAATTGTTCTACAGTATAATTGTAGAGAATTCCTTTCTTGTTTTCCACATCCCTATTTCCTGCATTGAGACACACAGCTTTTCTGTCCATTTCGTCTTTTTTGGCCTCATTTAACATATTTTTACATATAATAATAAGAAAAGGAAATCTTATGGATCGTTGTAAATTTCAATTGGAATTAGGGATTCCGTGTACAACTCTAAACGGCCCTTAACTACATATGCATCTAATCATATATGCATTATCTTTATGTATTACAATAAAAAAGGAGGTTTTTCAATGCGAGATCTAAAAACATATCTCTCCGTGGCCCCAGTACTAAGTACGTTATGGTTCGGGGCTTTAGCAGGTATATTGATAGAGATTAATCGTTTTTTCCCCGATGCGTTGACATTCCCCTTTTTTTCATTCTAGCTATTGACACCGGAAGGAATGAAGAAGATTAGAAATAGAATCAAATATCTGTGACTAATCCCCCCTCCCTCTTTTCTCTTTTTTCCCTTTTTTTTTTCTAATTTTTAGAATTTAGAATAAGGGACGAAAGAGAAAGAATAAAAATGGATTCAACGTCTGCGAGACTCAGGTTCAAATTCGAATTAAAAATAGAGACGTGGGGGTAGAGTAGGAAAATCGGGGTCTAGGGCAAGAATACAAGATCTTTAACTGCCCTTCGGAGTTAAATAGAATTTCGAACTCATTCTCATTGTCTTGCTTATTATTTACTATGGCTTTTATGGCTTTGCTTTGATTTAATTGATTTTGATCTTTTAGAGTTGGATTTCAAGTTAATAACTTTTATTTTTTCCTTCCTTTCTTTTTCTTCATTTCGAATCAAAATAGAAGAGTTGAGTAAATCAAAAATCCAAAGGAGGTTCATGGCCAAAAGAAAAGATGCGCGGGTAACGGTAATTTTGGAATGTACCAGTTGTATACAAAAGGGTGTTAAGAAGGTATCAACGGGTATTTCCAGATATATTACTCAAAAGAACCGGCACAATACGCCCAATCGATTAGAATTGAGAAAATTCTGTCCCTATTGTTACAAACATATGATTCATGGGGAAATAAAGAAATAGATTGAACCGAGTATGTCTTATCCTTGAAAGGAGAAAAATGACATTATATAGAACACATTGAAATATAAATAGAAGATATTGCATTTAAATAAAAAGAATCCTATTTGGAGTTAAAATTACAATTAAGAAATATTTCGGGATAAGAAATAAACTAAACAAACAAACCATGGATAAATCCAAGCGACCTTTTCTTAAATCCAAGCGATCTTTTCGTAGGCGTTTGCCCCCGATTCAATCGGGGGATCGAATTGATTATAGAAACATGAGTTTAATTAGTCGATTTATTAGTGAACAGGGAAAAATATTATCTAGACGAGTAAATAGATTGACCTTGAAACAACAACGATTAATTACTATTGCTATAAAACAAGCTCGTATTTTATCTTTGTTACCTTTTCTCAATAATGAGAAACAATTTGAAAGAATCGAGTCGACCACTAGAACTACTGGTCTTAGAACCAGAAATAAATAGGCTTATTTTTTGTTCACTTCAATCAGAATTCCAATTTGAACTCAAACATGGATTGGTGTTTTATTTGACAAATCTTAGAATCCAGATTATTGTGTCGTAAAAAAAAAACGAATCGGAAAAAAAAAGATTTTTTTATTGAACGTGTTCATTCATTTTGACTACTTTAGCGCATTTCTCATAGTAATTTTGACTTCAACTTCACCCTCCCGGAGTTCATTCTCCGGGGAACCCCATTTAAATTATTTCGGTGTATTCTTTCCAATCTACTTTTTCTCTGATTTCGTTGGAAATCATATAAAGACAATTCCTATTTGATATAGCTATTTGGGCCAGTATTTTACGATTAAGAAGCAACTGCCTCTTATATAGATCATGTATTAATTTACTATAACTATAAGATACTCCCTTTTCTCGAATTACTGCGTTTATTCGAGTGATCCACAAACGACGAAAATTTCTCTTTTGCTTATCTCTATCCCGATGAGCCGAAACCAAAGCTCTTATTTTCTGTTGAGTAATAGTTCGAGTAAGTCTTGAGTGAGATCCTCGAAAACTTGATGCAAATAAACGAATTTTTGTTCTACGTTTCCGGGCTATATATCCGCGTTTAACTCTAGTCATTGAATAAATAAAATTTTGACAAATAACTAATTGATTTTTTTCTTTCAGTTATTATTTTCCCGTCCTGGCCTATTAATAACTAATAACCAAACGGATTTTTCCAATGTATAAAATACAAATTCCAATGGCTTTGGCTACTATAACCTTCCCGACCACGATTTTTTCTTTTTTGGGGTATTTTACTGGGAAATATGAAAGAAATTGTGGGTTTCCTCGTTTCTATGGTTACTTCTTAAACGGTGAGGTCTTCTCTATACACCGGAGCCCTTACTTCATTTAATATTTCATCAATGTTATTGGTAACTTGTATAGTTCACACCACACTCTTTGGCTCTACCTATGAATTATCCAGTAACAGGTCTTTCACAATGAGACCCGCCTATACAGTAACGGTATTTAATTAGGAAAGTTAGCTGGGTAGCTGACCCTCGTAGTCCGTTCTTGACTGAGCGAGAACTTCTTTTTTTTTTTTAATTTTAATAAGATTTTTCCGCTTAATGGATAATCAGTTGCTACCAATGGAGAATTGTTTCTCATCTTAAATTCAGGTGATTGAATTTGCACCAACGGAAACCATAAACTTTATACACAATAGAAGGATAGATTTGCTTATTTTTAGATAGTGAATGGAGTTCCTTCTTCCATTCTATCCTATTCATTAGTACTGATCAGTCATACTGGAAGCAGTTTTCTTGCTTTTTCCTGTCAGCTCATGATCTAAACGAGTCGCACATACACCCTAGTACATGTTCCTCGACGCTGAGGACATCCCTGAAGAGCGGGGGATTTCGTGACATTTCGAATGGGCTGTCTTGTATTTCTAATAAGTTGTTTAATAGTTGGCATGTTGAGTCATATATATAATGGGCTGGTTTAGATTGATCCTAACCGGATTTTTTATTTATTTATATAGTAAACTCGGAGATAAAATATCAAATCACAGATTTGCACAAAATCCACTTTTTCATTCAACTGCTACAAGATCAACAATTCCATAAGTTTGGGCTTCTGTTGCTGACATAAAAACGTCTCTTTCCATGTCTTCAGATACAACCCATAAAGGTTTACGCGTCCTTTGTACATAAACCCTTGTGATGGTTTCGCGTAGTTTCAGCAGTTCTTCCGCTTCCAGGATAAATTCTCCCGTTTGTGCCTCATAAAAAGAACTAGCAGGTTGATGCATCATTACCCTGATAATAGAAGGTTTCTCTATCTGGTGTGATGAAAGAAACAGAAAAGAAAGATAAAGAATAATAGGAAAAAGGATAGAATTGAACAACCGTACGGGCATTATCTTTTATGCATTGCATACGGCTCTATAATCAAATTTACCCCTAACTTTTCCATTCAAGAAAGATAAAAAATAGAATCTATTAGCCCCAGATGGGTAAATGATCAAAATGCCACCCTTCTTTTTTTTTTCGGAGGAGTTCAAAAATACTATGATGGCTCCGTTGCTTTCTATTTTAAAATGGATTTTTTTTGTCTTTGATTCAGCAATCCCAAAGTTTCTTTTTGAGCCAATCAAAAAAATTTGGTTTTTTCGCACTCTTTTTTTTTATAACTTAAATATTGTATTGTTAAGAGCCCGTTAGTGTAAAAACAAACAAGTTTGTGACGCTGAATTGGACTTCCGATAGATAAGAGAAAGTCGGAAATATCTTTTATCTCATACTACTCTCTCGATACATAATCAAATCTTTTGAAAAAAAAATACAAAATTTTTCATATCGAATTCGAAGTGCCATGCTATTATTACTTAATATTCATATGGCGAAGGCATAGTTTTCTTTTTTCTCTCAAATAAAAAAACTTCATTGGCGCCAAGCGTGAGGGAATGCTAGACGTTTGGTAATTTCTCCTCCAACCAGAATAAAAGATCCCATTGACGCGGCCAATCCCATGCATATTGTATGGACCTCTGGTCGTACAAATTGCATAGTATCATAAATGGCTATTCCGGGTATTATCCATCCACCAGGGGAGTTTATAAACAAATACAGATCTTTAGTCTCATCCTCGATACTGAGATATACCATAAGACCAATAAGTTGATTCGAGATCTCGCTATCAACCTCTTGGCCTAAAAAAAGTAATCTTTCTCGATAAAGTCGGTTGAGTAGGATAAAATTGTATTCCTTAGGAACCGTACATGCACCTTTTGATGCATACGGTTCAAAAAAATTGCGAAGAAAAGAATCAATGTATAGATTCCAGTCCTCTTTCTTTTTCGGGTTTTTCTAATTTTTTAATGAAAGGGCTTTTTCTTCGATTTTTCAATAAAGATGAATTTTGATTTCTTCTTTGATAATATAAAAAAAGGGTAAATAAACTTATCGAATTAACTTCTCATTGATGTATTCTTTCATCGAAATTCAATCCCAATTACGATGGTATTTTCTTGTTCCTGAATGGGTCTCTTTCATCTTTTTAGGTTTATGCTCTACTCCGGGTAAAGATTCGCCCGATTTTGATTTGCACATATAGGACAAATCTTCCCATCACCATTTCTTTTTGTTATGACTTTACAAATAATCATTTATGATACACATAGTAATCATAGATATATTATCAATTGGGTTTTTTTTTTAAACGGAGCCTGGATACTTCATTTTTTTCGTCCAGCCAAAGCCAACCATAAATTATTCTAATTGATATAATTCTATGAATTCCCCCAAATAATGCATTTAATTGCATTTCACGCTCCAATTTTTCGATAATTCAATTTCTCTTTCTTGGGCGAAACAGAGGATATCTCGGTCGGGGGAGAGAATGGGGAAATCCCATATGACCCAAGATATCTGACAAGTCGCACTATACGTCAACCCAAGATGCATCTTCCTCTCCAGGACTTCGGAAAGGTACTTTTGGAACACCAATAGGCATGTATTGAAAGAAAAAAGAACTAAATACTATATTTCACTTTGATGTGGAAACGTAACAATATGGTTTTATTGTCTTTATTTTTCTTGTCTGTATAATATTGGCTTTATCATATTTATTTTATCCATAGATTAGAAAAATTTAGAAAGAAAGACAAAATAAATAAAGGAAATTTTTTACGAATAGATCCTTCTAATGATAAATGAAGGATGGACAAATTTTCTCATAGAAAATGGTATCAATCCACCATTGCATATTGGTACTTATCGAATATAGAATAAATCTGTTTCTCTTTGTTCTTACGAACAGAATTCTTCCATTATTACGAATAGAATATAGAATCAATATTAACCTAACCCTTGTTAGGAAAAAATCCCCTGAACAGGGGAAGTCTATAGGATAATCATAGTATAATTTTTTCCAATGCAATAAAGTTACGTAGTGTCTATTTTTCTTCGATAAAGGGGTATTTTCCATGGGTTTGCCTTGGTATCGTGTTCATACCGTTGTATTGAATGATCCCGGCCGGTTGCTTTCCGTTCATATAATGCATACAGCTCTGGTTGCTGGTTGGGCGGGCTCGATGGCTCTGTATGAATTAGCAGTTTTTGATCCTTCTGACCCTATTCTTGATCCAATGTGGAGACAGGGTATGTTCGTTATACCCTTCATGACTCGTTTAGGAATAACCAATTCATGGGGGGGTTGGAGTATCACAGGAGGAACTGTAACGAATCCGGGGATTTGGAGTTACGAAGGTGTAGCTGGGGCGCATATTGTGTTTTCTGGCTTATGCTTTTTGGCAGCTATCTGGCATTGGGTCTATTGGGATCTAGAAATATTTTCTGATGAACGTACAGGAAAACCCTCTTTGGATTTGCCCAAG